TGATTTTCTTGTTCCTGAAAATATTCTATCTATCTCCTAGACGCCGTAGAGAATTGAGAATTTTCATGTCTTTCAATTCTCGTACTCGTAATTGGAAAGTTACGGAAGGAGATCCATCATTTTGCAATGAAAACAACATAAAAAACTCTGGACAATTTCGAAATCAGACCAAGCGTCTTAATACATATGCAAAAAAATTCATTATTGGCCCACCATTGATTACAAGATTTAGCTTTTATGAATCGCTATTGGTTTGATACGAATAATGGCAGTCCTTTCAGTATGTTAAGGATACAGATGTATCCACAATTCATTTAGAGTTACTTAATAGCCTATTTCTTATACTATATCTCTATCCCGTGAAATTCTTGAGCCGAAAGATGGATGCATATGCTGTGTTTCATTTTGCTAAATGATATCAATTAAATGGTATATCAATTCTAAAAATTGGATATAGCAATAAATAAATCAGCAAAATTCTTTTATTTTAGATAGAAGAAACATTTCTTCTATCTAAAATAAAAGAATGTACCCTTCTATCCAAATCCAATTTGCATCGATAAAATAAATCCAAATTCCAGATTCCAGCAGTATATGAATAATTGCAAATTTTTGTGTGTACGAGATTAGAATAACTTTAAAATAACTGACATAATTTTTTATTTTTCCTGATCAGAAAAATACATGAAAAAGAAAGGAGGTAGAAAAATTTTTTGATTTATGGTTAAAGAAGAAAAACAAGAAAACAGGGGTTCTGTTGAATTTCAAGTATTTTGTTTCACCAATAAGATACGGAGACTTGCTTCACATTTGGAATTACACAAAAAAGATTTTTCATCGGAAAGAGGTCTACGAAGACTTTTGGGAAAACGTCAACGTTTGCTGGCTTATTTGGCAAAGAAAAATAGAGTACGTTATAAGAAATTAATCAGTCAGTTGGATATTCGGGAGAAGTAATTTAATCGTTCGAATTTTTTTCGTATTTTATTTAGTAGTCTTATAGTAGTCTTAGATTTTGCATTTTGATGAGCCTCGTTTTGAGGAATTCATGGAATAATCCATTTTCATGGAATAAAGAATAAGATGAGTCTACCGCTTAAAAGAAAAGATCTCATGATAGTCAATATGGGCCCTCACCACCCATCAATGCATGGTGTTCTTCGACTGATCCTTACTCTCGATGGTGAAGATGTTATTGATTGCGAACCCATATTAGGGTATTTACACAGAGGAATGGAAAAAATCGCGGAAAACAGAACTATTATACAATACCTGCCTTATGTAACACGGTGGGATTATTTAGCTACTATGTTTACAGAAGCAATAACGGTAAATGCACCAGAATTCTTGGAGAATATTCAAATACCCCAAAGAGCCAGCTATATTAGGGTAATTATGTTAGAATTGAGCCGTATAGCTTCTCACTTGTTATGGCTTGGACCTTTTATGGCGGATCTCGGGGCACAGACTCCTTTTTTCTATATTTTTAGAGAGAGAGAATTAATATATGATCTATTTGAAGCTGCTACAGGTATGCGAATGATGCATAATTACTTTCGCATCGGAGGAGTAGCTGCCGATCTACCTTATGGATGGATGGATAAATGCTTAGATTTCTGTGATTATTTTTTACAAGGAGTTGTTGAATATCAACAACTTATTACACAGAATCCTATTTTTTTAGAACGAGTTGAAGGGGTTGGTTTTATTAGCGGAGAAGAAGCAGTAAATTGGGGATTATCGGGACCAATGTTACGAGCTTCTGGAATACAATGGGATCTTCGTAAAATTGATCCTTATGAGTCTTACAATCAATTCGATTGGAAAGTAAAATGGCAAAAAGAAGGAGATTCGTTAGCTCGCTATTTAGTACGAATCGGTGAAATGAGGGAATCCATAAAAATTATTCAACAGGCTGTAGAGAAAATTCCTGGAGGACCTTATGAGAATTTAGAAGCCCGACGCTTTAAGAAAGCAAAGAATTCCGAATGGAATGATTTTGACTATCGATTTCTTGGTAAAAAACCTTCGCCCAATTTTGAATTATCAAAGCAGGAGCTTTATGTAAGAGTAGAAGCTCCAAAAGGTGAATTAGGAATTTATTTGGTAGGAGATGATAGTCTTTTCCCCTGGAGATGGAAAATTCGTCCACCGGGTTTTATTAATTTGCAAATTCTTCCTCAGCTAGTTAAAAAAATGAAATTGGCTGATATCATGACGATATTAGGTAGTATAGATATCATTATGGGGGAAGTTGATCGTTGAAATGATAATAGATAGGGTAGAGGTAGAAACCATCAATTCTTTTTTGAAATCAGAATTATTAAAAGAAGTCTACGGACTGATATGGATTATACCTATTTTGACCCTCCTACTGGGAATCACAATAGAAGTACTCGTAATTGTGTGGTTAGAAAGAGAAATATCTGCATCGATACAACAACGTATTGGTCCTGAATATGCTGGCCCCCTGGGATTGCTTCAAGCTATAGCAGATGGAACTAAGCTACTTTTAAAAGAGGATATCCTCCCATCCCGAGGAGATATTCCTTTATTTAGCATTGGTCCCTCTATAGCAGTCATATCCATTTTATTAAGTTTTTTAGTTATCCCTTTAGGATATCATTTTGTTTTAGCTGATCTTAGTATTGGTGTTTTTTTATGGATTGCCATTTCAAGTATTGCTCCTATTGGTCTTCTCATGGCAGGATATAGCTCAAATAATAAATATTCTTTTTCAGGTGGTCTACGAGCGGCTGCTCAATCTATTAGTTATGAAATACCATTAACTTTTTGTGTACTAGCAATATCTCTACGTGTGATTCGTTAAAATGGAATCCTTTTCTTTTGCTCTAAAATACATTGAATGCTTATCTTCATTTGCTTATTCTGTATTCGGGTTGGTAAGTTAAACTAGATAGCTATATGAGTGAAACAAAACAGCTTATTAATTTGTAGTAAAAATAAAAAATCTCATTTCCTACGTACAAGAAAAAAGTTCAAGTAACCATAAGCAGTGTAAACTCTTTACCCCAAGGTTTAGATTGTTTGATTAGTCATCATATCTTGAAGCGGGCAAGAATAAAGGATTCGCAAAATGGAATTCCTTTACTAGAATATTTTGAGTTATTACTATAACTTATAACCATAGGGCAATCCATCAAAAGTTAGTGAGGGATTAGGAACACTAAAGTACATACAGGATTAGTAATGAGAGAATCTAAATCATTAGACATTTTTCCTCATAAAAGGAATCATAATAAGGACTTGAAATTGGTGGAAATGCTCAAGCAGTACTTTCTTTGGATTCCGGTCTAGAGTATGTTCCCATTCACTTGTTAAGGAAATGGCTATCAAGAACGAATTAACCCTTTATTTATTTATTTTTCTTTTTAAGTATACCCTTCCCCGGGAAAGAAGAATAGGACTAAAGATATGGAATGCAATATAAAAAGGAGCTTTATTTATTCTTTCTTCCTTTATCCCTATTCATACGGAATTCCTTATGGACTAATGGCCAATTCTTTCCATTTTTTAATTGCTAGAACGAGTGTTTTATTCCAATATTAAGTTATTACCGAACAAAGAAAAATTAGCATTTTATTATATAAAGGATGAGATCAATTCAGAAGCGCTTTTTTGTTATTCTAGCAGACGGAATTGCTTTGGTCTAATTTTGGGCTTTCCAATCAATTTTATCTTACCTAATTCTATCTACGCCCAGGGGATAATACCGAAACGAAACAATCCTTTCCTTTTTTCTGATCATAGAGGAGCCGTATGAAGCTAAGGTTTCATGTACGGTTTTGGAATAGCGATGGGAACTGTGATGTTATCATCGACTATGATTATCTAACAGTTCAAGTACAGTTGATATAGTTGAAGCACAGTCCAAATATGGTTTTTTTGGATGGAATCTTTGGCGTCAGCCTATAGGTTTTCTAGTTTTTCTAATTTCTTCTTTGGCAGAATGTGAAAGATTACCTTTTGATTTACCAGAAGCGGAGGAAGAATTAGTAGCAGGTTATCAAACCGAATATTCTGGTATTAAATATGGTTTATTTTATCTTGCTTCTTACCTAAATTTATTAGTTTCTTCTTTATTTGTAACTGTTCTATACTTAGGCGGGTGGAATTTCTCTATTCCCTATATATCCTTTTTTGGATTTTTCCAAATGAATAAAATAATTGGAATTTTTGAAATGGTAATAGGTATCTTTATTACATTAACTAAAGCTTATTTATTTCTCTTCATTTCTATCACAATAAGATGGACTTTACCCAGGATGAGAATGGATCAGTTATTAAATCTTGGATGGAAATTTCTTTTACCTATTTCTCTGGGCAATCTCTTATTAACAACTTCTTCCCAACTAGTTTCACTATAAATAAGCTAATACAATAACAGTAAGAATATTTTCAACACAAAAGTTCTCTCAAACAAGAGAAAGAAACATATCTTTTTCATATATATATTTAGAATATGTTCCCTATGCTAACTGGGTTCATTAGTTATGGTCAACAAACAATACGCGCCGCAAGATACATTGGTCAAAGTTTCATAATTACCTTATCCCACACAAATCGTTTACCTATAACGATTCACTACCCTTATGAAAAATCAATTACATCGGAGCGTTTCCGGGGACGAATACACTTTGAATTTGATAAATGCATTGCTTGTGAAGTATGTGTTCGCGTATGCCCGATAGATCTACCCCTTGTGGATTGGAGATTTGAAAAGGATATTAAAAGGAAACAATTGCTTAATTATAGTATTGATTTCGGAGTTTGTATATTTTGTGGAAACTGTGTTGAATACTGTCCGACAAATTGTTTATCAATGACTGAAGAATATGAACTTTCTACTTATGATCGTCATGAATTGAATTACAATCAAATTGCTTTGAGCCGGTTACCAATCTCCATAATGGGAGATTACACAATTCAAACAATTAGGAATTCGCCTCAAAGTAAAATAGACGAAGAAAAATCTTGGAATTCAAGAACGATTACTGATTACTAGGTATTAGGATTTTTTTTTGTATATGTATATTTGTATATGTATATAAGTTGTTAAGCAGTAGTTATTCCTTTTTCGTTATAGTTAGTAAAAATGGAAAAAATACTAATACCTTTTTCCTTCCTTGAATCTTTTAGTTTTATTCAGTTCATGAAAAATTTTATACTCTAAATTTCTTCTTATCCATAATGGATTTACCAGGACCGATACATGAGATTCTTGTGCTATTTGGGGGATTTGTTCTTCTACTAGGGGGTCTAGGAGTAGTATTACTCACCAACCCAATTTATTCTGCCTTTTCGCTGGGATTAGTTCTTGTTTGTATATCTTTATTCTATTTTTTATTGAATTCCTACTTTGTGGCTGTCGCACAACTTCTTATTTATGTGGGAGCCATAAATGTCTTGATCATATTTGCTGTAATGTTTGTAAATGGCTCAGAGTGGTCTAAAGATAAGAATTCTTGGACGATTGGGGATAGGTTTACTTTACTCGTTTGTATAACTATTCCTTTTTCACTAATGACTACTATCCCAGATACGTCCTGGTATGGAATTCTTTGGACTACAACATCAAACCAAATAGTAGAACAGGGTCTCATAAATAACGTTCAACAAATTGGGATTCATTTAGCAACCGATTTTTATCTTCCGTTTGAACTTATTTCCCTAATTCTTCTAGTTTCTTTAATAGGTGCAATTACTATGGCTCGACAATAAGAAATACTTGAAATGAGTCAAAATTCCTAGAATTTCAAATATAAAATAAATAACTAAAAAATCACAATTTTGATTTAGTAAAACCCATCTACTGCCAATACAACAAATACCTTCTTTTCTCTTTTGTTGCGTAATTGTTCTATTCTAATTAATGGAATCGGTTCAATTCTTGTCCTCATATTGAAATGAATCGAGATTGATAAGGAGTTAGTTAATGATGTTTGAGCATGTACTTTTTTTGAGTGTCTATTTATTTTCGATTGGTATCTATGGATTGATCACAAGCCGAAACATGGTTAGAGCTCTAATATGTCTTGAACTTATACTGAATTCAATTAATCTAAATCTCGTAACATTTTCTGATCTATTTGATAGTCGCCAATTAAAAGGAGACATTTTCGCAATTTTTGTTATAGCCCTTGCGGCTGCTGAAGCGGCTATTGGACTCTCCATTCTTTCTTCCATCCATCGTAACAGGAAATCCACTCGGATCAATCAATCTAATTTTTTGAATAATTAGACATAGAATCCTCTAAACAAAAGCGCATATATAATAATACAGAACATTAAGATGAATAGAAATCGAATCTTATTTTCTTATTAGTATTTAATAATATCCATTTTTTGAGTAGGTTATTTGAGAGTATTCTTTTTTACTTATTGAATATTGCTTGAATATTGCATTTTTGCAATTCATTGATATTGCAATTTGAATATTGCAATAATTTATATTGAAAAGATGATAGCCAATTTATTGGCTAATTCAATTAAATTAGTATGTAGAATTCGTATAATTATGACTGTTGAAGCCTTAAATTCAAGTCTCTTGGCTCTTTTCACGCTTTCTCACAAACTGATTAAGAAATATATTGCATTATTTGTTAAAGTTTGGATAAACCATTGCTTCGTCTGGTGTATACAATACATCTAATTTATATAGTACTAATTTCATTTTTACCAGATCGAAAATTTTTATGTTGAAAAGGAAAATTTAGAGATCCAATGTCACATTCTGTAAAAATTTATGATACATGTATAGGATGCACTCAATGTGTACGAGCTTGTCCAACAGATGTATTAGAAATGATACCTTGGGATGGATGTAAAGCCAAGCAAATTGCTTCCGCGCCGAGAACCGAAGATTGTGTGGGTTGTAAGAGATGCGAATCTGCCTGCCCAACAGATTTTTTAAGTGTCCGCGTTTATTTAGGGCCTGAAACAACCCGCAGCATGGCTCTATCTTATTGATACGTTACAAAAAACTCCACTTGAATCGTCTGATTCCTCTTTACCGAAGAAGAAAAGCCTGTGCTCGAAATAACCCGAGCATGGGCTTTTCTGGTCAAAACGTATCTTGTCTTTATTACTTTATCATGAGTTATTTTCCTTGGTTAACAATACTTGTTGTTTTACCGATATTTGCGGGTTCATTAATTTTCTTTTTACCTCATAAAGGAAATAAAACCGTTAGGTGGTATACTATAGCTATTTGTTTATTAGAATTCCTTCTAATGACTTATGTATTCTGTTATCATTTCCAATTAGAGGATCCCTTAATCCAATTAAAGGAGGATTCTAAATGGATAGAAGTTTTCGATTTCCACTGGAGATTGGGAATCGATGGACTTTCATTAGGATCCATTTTATTGACAGGATTTATCACTACTTTAGCTACTTTAGCGGCTTGGCCGGTTACCCGGAATTCGCGATTATTCTATTTTCTGATGCTAACAATGTATAGCGGTCAAATAGGATTATTTTCTTCACGAGACCTTTTACTTTTTTTTATCATGTGGGAGTTAGAATTAATTCCTGTTTACTTACTTTTATCCATGTGGGGGGGAAAGAGGCGTCTGTATTCAGCTACCAAGTTTATTTTGTATACTGCAGGCGGTTCCATTTTTTTCTTAATTGGAGTTCTAGGTATGGGGTTATATGGTTCCAATGAACCCGGATTAGATTTAGAAAGATTGATTAATCAACCATACCCTGCAACATTGGAAATACTACTGTATTTTGGCTTCCTTATTGCTTATGCTGTCAAATTGCCGATTATACCTCTACATACGTGGTTACCAGATACCCATGGGGAGGCACATTACAGTACATGTATGCTTTTAGCCGGAATTCTATTAAAGATGGGAGCATACGGATTGATTCGGATCAATATGGAATTGTTACCTCATGCTCATTGTCTATTTTCCCCCTGGTTGGTAATAATAGGAGCTGTGCAAATAATCTATGCAGCTTCAACTTCTCTTGGTCAACGAAATTTCAAAAAAAGAATAGCCTACTCCTCCGTATCTCACATGGGTTTCATAATTATAGGAATTGGTTCCATAACCAACATTGGACTAAATGGAGCGATTTTACAAATATTATCCCATGGATTTATCGGTGCTACACTTTTTTTCTTGGCGGGAACGGCTTGTGATAGAATGCGTCTTGTTTATCTCGAAGAACTCGGGGGAATATCTATCCCAATGCCAAAAATTTTTACCATGTTTAGTAGCTTTTCAATGGCTTCTCTTGCCTTGCCGGGAATGAGCGGTTTTGTTGCAGAATTAGTAGTATTTTTTGGACTAATTACTAGTCCTAAATTTATGTTAATGCCAAAAATGCTAATTACTTTTGTAATGGCAATCGGAATGATATTAACCCCTATTTATTTATTATCTATGTTACGCCAGATGTTCTATGGATACAAGCTATTTCATGTTCCAAACGAAAATTTTGTGGATTCTGGACCACGGGAACTCTTTCTTTTAATCTGTATCTTTTTACCAGTAATAGGAATTGGTATTTATCCAGATTTTGTTCTCTCGCTATCCGTTGACAGGGTAGAGGCTCTATTATCCAATTATTATACTAAATAGGATTTTATTTTTTTAACTAGTCCGCGCTATATTCCATAGTGGAAAAAAATTCCATAGTGGAAAAAATAAAAAATTCAGAAAAGAAAAAAGTAAAAAGGTCTAATTCTAATTAGATCTATCTCGCATTTTTGAGAACCCTTTGAAAAGACATTCAAGGGGTTCTCAAATCAAACAAAAAAGGAAAAAACCTTCATAAAATATAAAATTGAGGGTTTTATGTTATGTAATCATTTAGATGGTAATATAAATGAACCATAACTATGTAAACCTATTCCTAACAGATTGATACCAAAATAGCAGATCCAAATTATAAGAAATCCTATCGAAGCTATAAGTGCAGAATTCGTGCCCTTCCAATTTTGATTTGTTCTACTATGTAAATATATTGCAAATATGGTCCAGGTAATAAATGCCCAAGTTTCCTTAGGGTCCCAATTCCAATAGGATCCCCATGCCTCATTAGCCCATACTGCTCCACAAAGAATACCTATGGTTAAAAGAGTAAACCCTAGACCAATGACACGATAACTCCAAGAATCCAAACGCTCAGTTAATTGATATTTGTAATAATTTGGAAATGCGGGAAAAGAGGTGCTTTTTAAAGGACTTCTTTTTGCACATAAATATTCAATCTCACTGAAGAAAAATGTTTTCCTTAAAACATTTTTTTTCTTTTTAGAAAAGAAATCAAAATTCTTTTGAAATCTAATGATTAGAAGAGCGGCGGATAATAAGGATCCGCACAAAAGAGTTGCATAGCTTAGTAACATCATACTGACATGCATCATTAACCACTGAGATTGTAGAGCAGGTACTAGTATTGTGGATTGATGCATTTCAGTTAAAAGCCCCGACGTGGCAAAGCCTTGCGTTAAAATAGTACTTGGCGTAGTTATTGTGCTTAAATCATTTTTCGAGTTCCGTATCTTAGGAATAGTATGAAGAATATACAGAGCCCATGAAAGGAAGATCAATGACTCATATAAATTACTTAATGGAAAATGTCCCGAAGAAACCCAACGAGAAACTAAGAATCCTGTTATAGAGAAAAAAGTCACTATCATTCCTTTTTCTGACGAATCATGTAATCCCCTAAGTTCACGAACTAATAAGGTTATCAAATGAATCGTAATTACAATTGAAATGGTTGAGAAAGAGATATGAGTTAGTATATGTTCTAAAGTTGCAAATAGCATAAGGGTAAGGTCCCATTACAAAATTGGAAATTTCGAATTGAATCCATTTTATAATCTATTGTATTCTTTTTCGGGAATGCCGCCACTCGGACTCGAACCGAGATGCTTGAGCACTGCTTCCTAAGAGCAGCGTGTCTACCAATTTCACCATGGCGGCTAACTTGAAATAATAGTTAACTTAAAAGAATAATAGTTATTTTCTTGCGAATCGTCGAGACTGGGAGAGGCCATATTAACTACAAAGAATTTTGTATTTTAGAAAAATTTATAGAATGAAAGCCTTTACGCTCTTATTAATATGATTTACCAGCCCTAAACTCATTTATATCGGAATTTTGGATAAGATAGGTAGAAGTTGTAAGTCCTATTGCAAGAATAGTCTATTTTTGATAATAGAATCCTCGTTTTTATGAGGATTCTATTATCAAAAAAAAAGTTCTTTGACAGGCAAAGAATACTGAGGGCACAATATACCAAAACTTTTGTTCTATATAACGGAGGGATTCATTCTAAGCTAAGAATATTTTACCGAGAAATTCGACACATAAAAGTACATTTATTAATTAATCCGAATTATTCATTCATATTAAATAATTGAAATTTATTTGGGATAGTTCAATTCAGATTATTCCAAAACCTTATTATTTGTTTGTTTGTTGCCCAGAAAAACCTTTTGGTTTTGGATCCTCGTTGCCGCTAGAAAATGATCTTGATTTTGCTAAAGAATAAGATTGTACTATGGAAAAATAAGTCTTTTTCTTCCAAAGATTTTTACGAATACGCTTTTTTGACATCGAAGTACGTTTTTTTGGAACTGCCATTCAAAAGGTGGATTACTTTTTTCTAGTTGTATGTGAAAGACATTTATTGCCGCAAATTAATCCTTCTTTCTGTTTTTTCTTAGTAGTTATACTTAGATACTCAAAGATACTGAAATTCGAAATTCTTTTTTAGTTCATTCTGTCTAATGTGGATAAGATAAGAGTTTTTTAAGCTTTTCTATTTAAATCAATTTATATATCAAATATACTCCATATATAAATATATGGTTTGGCGGATAAGCCCCCATATAAGATGGGAAGATAAAAAGAAGGTCAAATTCAATTCAAATTCAAATAGTTAATTAAGTTCAGAACGGTATTCCATAATTTAATTCCAATAAAAAAAAAAAAAAGACTTTGTCTCTTAAACAAGACATTATAAAACTTAGAGAATTCTAGTCATTAGGATTTCTGTTTTATATGAAGTAAGCAATATTCGATTAAATGTAGGTTTTCTTTGGAATTCAATCAATCAATTACGAAACAAGAGAGCTCTTTTATTTTAAGAGAAAGAAATACAAAAATAAATAGAAAGTCACATGATTCAATCTTTTTTTGTATTTTAATAAATATTTTCTTTTTTATTCCTTTAGAAAGAGATAAGGATAGGTTTGGTGAATCGGAAACAATTTTATTTTTTAGAAAAATTGAACTATAAATTTCAACTAAAAATTGCTATTTCTTTTCTTATGGAACATACATATCAATATGCCTGGGTAATCCCTCTTCTCCCACTTCCAGTTATTATGTCAATGGGATTTGGACTTTTTCTTATTCCGACAGCAACAAAAAATCTTCGTCGCGTATGGGCTTTTCCTAGTATTTTACTCTTAAGTATAGCTATGATATTCTCAGTTCACCTGTCTATTCAACAAATAAATGGAAGTTCTATCTATCAATATCTATGGTCTTGGACCATTAATAATGATTTTTCCTTAGAATTTGGATACTTGATCGACCCCCTTACGTCTATTATGTTAATACTAATTACTACTGTAGGAATCTTGGTTCTTATTTATAGTGACGATTATATGTCTCATGATGAAGGATATTTGAGATTTTTTGTTTATATAAGTTTTTTTAATACTTCCATGTTGGGATTGGTTACTAGTTCCAATTTGATAGAAATTTATTTTTTTTGGGAACTTATCGGAATGTGTTCCTATTTATTGATAGGCTTTTGGTTTACACGGCCAATTGCAGCGAGTGCTTGTCAAAAAGCTTTTGTAACTAATCGTGTAGGGGATTTTGGTCTGTTATTAGGAATTTTAGGTTTATTTTGGATAACGGGTAGTTTAGAGTTTCGGGATTTGTTCAAAATAGCTAATAACTGGATTCCTAATAATGGGATTAATTCCTTACTTACTACTTTGTGTGCTTTTTTATTATTCCTTGGTGCAGTTGCAAAATCCGCACAATTCCCTCTTCACGTATGGTTACCCGATGCTATGGAAGGACCCACTCCCATTTCGGCTCTTATACACGCAGCAACTATGGTTGCCGCGGGGATTTTTCTTTTAGCTCGACTTCTTCCTCTTTTCATATCCCTACCTTTGATAATGAGTTTCATTTCTTTAGTAGGTACAATAACTCTCTTCTTAGGAGCCACTTTAGCTCTTGCTCAGAGAGATATTAAAAGAAGTTTAGCCTATTCTACAATGTCTCAATTGGGTTATATGATGTTAGCTCTAGGTATAGGTTCTTATCAAGCAGCTTTATTCCATTTGATCACTCATGCTTATTCGAAAGCTTTATTGTTCTTAGGATCCGGATCCGTTATTCATTCAATGGAACCTCTTGTTGGATATTCACCAGAAAAAAGTCAGAATATGGTTCTTATGGGCGGTTTAAGAAAATACATTCCAATTACAAGAACTACTTTTTTATGTGGTACACTTTCTCTTTGTGGTATTCCACCTCTTGCTTGCTTCTGGTCCAAAGATGAAATCCTTAGTAATAGTTGGTTGTATTCACCCTTTTTTGGAATAGTAGCCTCTTTTACTGCAGGATTAACTGCATTTTATATGTTTCGGATATATTTACTTACTTTTGATGGGTATTTGCGTGTTCATTTTCAAAATTACAGCAGTACTAAAGAAGGTTCATTGTATTCAATATCCTTATGGGGAAAAAGTATATCCAAAGGAGTCAATAGGGATTTGGTTTTATCAACAACGAAGAGTGGAATTTCCTTTTTTTCACAAAATAAACCTAAAATTCCTAGTAATACAAGAAATAAGATGGGATCCTTTAGTACTCCCTTTGTTGGGGCTAAAAAAACTTTTGTCTATCCTCATGAAACGGGAAATACTATGCTATATCCTCTTCTTATATTACTGCTTTTTACTTTGTTCATTGGATCCATCGGAATCCATTTTGATAATGGAGTAAAGGATAATGGAATATCGGATTTAACCATATTATCAAAGTGGCTAACTCCTTCGATAAACTTTTTCCAGGAAAGTTCTAATTCTTCCATAAATTCCTATGAATTTATTACTAATGCAATTTATTCTGTAAGTTTAGCAATTTTTGGTCTATTCATAGCATATATCTTCTATGGATCCGCTTATTATTTTTTTCAGAATTTGAATTTCCAAAATTCCCTTGGAAAAATAAAAAGGAATACAAAAAATAACTTTTTGGATGAAGTAAAAAAAAAGATATACAGCTGGTCATATAATCGTGGTTATATAGATGTTTTCTATACTAGGGTATTTATCTTGGGTATAAGAAGATTAGCAGAACTAACACAATTTTTCGATAAAGGTGTCATTGATGGAATTACCAATGGAGTAGGTCTTGCTGGTTTTTGTATAGGAGAAGAAATCAAATATGTAGGAGGAGGGCGAATATCGTCTTATCTATTCTTTTTTTTATGTTATGTATCCTTGTTCTTATTCTTTATTCCATGAAAATGGATTATTCCATGAATTCCTCAAAACGAGGCTCATCAAAATGCAAAATCTAAGACTACTATAAGACTACTAAATAAAATACGAAAAAAATTCGAACGATTAAATTACTTCTCCCGAATATCCAACTGACTGATTAATTTCTTATAACGTACTCTATTTTTCTTTGCCAAATAAGCCAGCAAACGTTGACGTTTTCCCAAAAGTCTTCGTAGACCTCTTTCCGATGAAAAATCTTTTTTGTGTAATTCCAAATGTGAAGCAAGTCTCCGTATCTTATTGGTGAAACAAAATACTTGAAATTCAACAGAACCCCTGTTTTCTTGTTTTTCTTCTTTAACCATAAATCAAAAAATTTTTCTACCTCCTTTCTTTTTCATGTATTTTTCTGATCAGGAAAAATAAAAAATTATGTCAGTTATTTTAAAGTTATTCTAATCTCGTACACACAAAAATTTGCAATTATTCATATACTGCTGGAATCTGGAATTTGGATTTATTTTATCGATGCAAATTGGATTTGGATAGAAGGGTACATTCTTTTATTTTAGATAGAAGAAATGTTTCTTCTATCTAAAATAAAAGAATTTTGCTGATTTATTTATTGCTATATCCAATTTTTAGAATTGATATACCATTTAATTGATATCATTTAGCAAAATGAAACACAGCATATGCATCCATCTTTCGGCTCAAGAATTTCACGGGATAGAGATATAGTATAAGAAATAGGCTATTAAGTAACTCTAAATGAATTGTGGATACATCTGTATCCTTAACATACTGAAAGGACTGCCATTATTCGTATCAAACCAATAGCGATTCATAAAAGCTAAATCTTGTAATCAATGGTGGGCCAATAATGAATTTTTTTGCATATGTATTAAGACGCTTGGTCTGATTTCGAAATTGTCCAGAGTTTTTTATGTTGTTTTCATTGCAAAATGATGGATCTCCTTCCGTAACTTTCCAATTACGAGTACGAGAATTGAAAGACATGAAAATTCTCAATTCTCTACGGCGTCTAGGAGATAGATAGAATATTTTCAGGAACAAGAAAATCAGAAGAATCTTTTTCTCTATTCACTACCATTCCGCGTCTTCGACTTCTATTAGTTTCTTTTCTTCTTTAATGCAATAGCTATAGTTTGATTGCAATAGCTATAGTTTGATATAGAATCCATTTCTCAAAGTAATGGAAACCATTCTCTTATAGGAAATGGTTCGAAAATCGCTATTCCACCTTTTAGGTTTAGGTATCGTGAAAAGTGATACCTGTGAAGATCGTGCATTTCAGTCACATTCAGATCCGTTTTTCGAGTCCATGATATAACCAAATTGGATGGATCTTCCACCCGTTTAGCTAAGAAAGAATAGATGCAGAGGTGGATAATAGATCGATATGAGGATCATGAGCTGCCCCATAATGAAACCGCCAATAGTCGCGAAT